AATTCACGGCATCTCGCAGAAAAACAGTATAAACAAAGGAAGCAAAAAAGGGCTTTCCATGATTTTTTTTGGATCATACATAATCATAATTGCGTTGATCAACCAAAACTCGGCTCTTTTTACGAACTTGATGAATCCGTGCATCTAGAAATTCATTTCGGACAATTGAACTTTCTCAAACTGTTTCTTTTTAAGAACCAAAAAGATTTGTGCCAGAGTAACAGATGCCAAGAAGAACAACAACCCTTGGACACGTAATGGATCTTGAAGTACTATTTCTGCATCTCCCTGACCAAATCCACCCACATTCGGATTACTTGTTAATGGTTGATCAAGCTTGATGGATTCACCTTCTGAAACAAGAAGTTCTGGCCCTGGAGGTATAATATCAACCACTTGGCGTCCATCCGATGCATCAGCTATGGTTATTTCATACCCCCCTTTTTCTTTACGTACTATCCTACTTACTATACCTGTTGCTGTAGCATTATAGACTGTATTATTACTCTTGCTCCCATCGGGATAAATCTGACCCCTTCCCCTGTTCCCACCTACGTATATGGGATATTTTAAGAAGTGAACGTCTTTCCTAGTAGAGGGGTCCGGGGAAAGAATGGGAAAGACAATTTCACTATATTTCTGACCAGGAACAGGACCTATCACAAGAATATTTCTTTTATTGGGGCGATAGCTCTGTAAAGACAAATTGCCCATCCTTTCTTTGATCTCGGGAGAAATACGATCGGGGGGAGCTAATTCGAATCCCTCGGGTAAAATAAGAACAGCCCCCACATTCAAAGCCCCCTTTTTACCATTAGCAAGAACTTGTTTCAGTTGCATATCATACGGGATTCGAACAACTGCTTCAAATACAGTATCAGGAAGCACAGCTTGTGGAACCTCAATATCCACGGGCTTATTAGCTAAATGGCAATTGGCACATACAATACGCCCAGTTGCTTCTCGTGGATTTTCATAACCCTGCTGCGCAAAAATAGGATATGCATTTGAAATAGATGTCCGAGTGATTACATATATCATGATCAATACGGAAATGGATCGAGTCATCGGTTCCTTTACCCAAGAAAAGGTATTTCTATTTTGCATGGTCCAATCATTGATCCCGGAAATTTCTACAATAAATTAGGTAGGTAGCTAGTATAGTTCCCTATCCACGATTCTGCCATTGTACTGGAATAATTGTACTGGAATATAGAGGAATCGAATCCCCTGCACGGATAGAAGTATAAAGTGAGTCAGATTTAAAATGGTTTGTTTATGTACGAAGTAACATTATTATTTGATTGATATCCGCGGATCAAATGAGTTCTTCATTCATTCATTGAATGATAAATCACTACAAGTGAAGGAGATACGCGGTTTAAATAATGGAAGATCCAATATTTCAAAATTGTATCTAGAATGACTGGAAAAGTGGAAACAAGACCTGATATAATTTGATCGTTAAGAGCAAATCCAAAATCTTTGTAGACCAAACCAATCATGAGTTCCCAACCGTGGGGCGAATGGAATCCGATACATAAATCAGTTAATAAAAGAATAGAAAAAGCTTTTATTGTGTCGCTTAAGTTATACAGGAATTCCTGAACCCAAGAATTAAGAATGACAAGTTCTTCATTACCCAGAATAGAATAACCGCTTAAAATAGCGAAACAGATTATATTTGCCGAGAAATGCAAAATTATATGGATATGATCTTCATTGTGTATTTTGACCAATTGTATCGTTTCTTTGTGGATTCCTATACGACGCTTTTGTATCTGTGTCTCCGGGTACTCCTTTATCATTTCGTCCAACAGAAAGAGTTCTTCTAATTCTATAAATCTTTCTAGAACGTTCTTCTCTTGAATATCATTCAAAAAAGTTTCGGATTGCCTGGTATTCCACCAATTAGTAACCCAAAGTTCCAGACTTTTATTAAATGAGAAAGAGATCCACCACGGCAAAAAGACTATAGATGCAAGATATGGGATAGGAGTCAATGCTTTTTTTTTTTGCACTTTTAATCTGTTCTGTGAATTGTTAATGAACCTACTTCATTCATCGACTCCGTCTGATCTGATATTTCTATGAAGCATGAGTTCGACAACAAGGTATGGAACCTATGGATCTGAGCTAGTCCCTCTTTTTTTTTTTAATTGTTTAGCCCTTGGATCTAGAAGAGATATAGAAGTTAGAATTAAAGGTCCGTTTCGAATCGAATCAAGAAATTATATTTATATTATAATATCAAATTTTGTTCCCTGATATCTCAGCTCAGATATCTCCATTGGTCAAATTGAATCAATTGCATCTTCATTTGTTTCTTTCGATGAATGCCCGAAAGGCCCACTTCAAAGTAAAGTAATGAATATTATTCGGATTTCGAGACAAAAGAATTCCCTTGGATCAATCCATTATTTCGAAATGTTTCACTAGTTAACCATAACCATAGCCCAGGAATAATTGAGGGGATATTTCCGAAGAATATTGATGATGAAATCCGAAATGGCTCGGAAAATGAGAGAGAAATTGGATGCTTATGAGAGATCCAATTGTTTGGTTATAAAGGAGCAAAAGAAAGGATAAAAAAAAAATAAAGATCGATTGAAAAAGGAGATATAATTTATGAGAGATGATCCATCCGTATCTAACGTATCAATTCAACAAAATATTGGGCCTAAAAAGATGAATTCTGTACTGTATTCTTACTGTATTCTGAAATGTTCTGATATGTATGATGAATACATACTTTACTTATTAGACTTGTTACTAGTATAAAAGAATTGAGTTGAGTTCCATATGCATAAAAAAAGTTTTGTTGGACAAAACTTGCTTCTTCTTCTTAATTATGGTTGTTCCATATATGCCCGCCTGCCTTATTCTATGGGTCGCAATGGTAAAGGGAATGGGGAAAATAGAATCGAACATATTCTATTTTGCTCGAATGAACGCTCTGAAGAAACTTCAGTTATTTTTAATTTTTAAAGGGGATTCCTGAGTTCCCTCCCTCATGCTGAGAAAGCATTCATTATTCGGTTCATTTCAAAATACTTCAATTGGTACGCGCAAGAAATAGGCCGATTCGGCAGCTTTTTGTTCAATTTCTCGTGGAGTCAAATTCTCATCAGTACGAGTCAAAGGAATGGCTCCCTGGCCTCTGATTTCCATATAAAGGACACGACGAGGATAAAGACCCCCTTTAACTTCCATTCTGATCGACTGGATATCTCTCATAAGGAATCGGAGGAAGATGCGACGATTTATTCCAGGAAATCCCCAACGAAAAATACACACCATTTCTTCCTTTCTATCGAATCGATCATAACCACTACCTACATTCCACAAAATTGTGGACCACAAATAAGAACTGATGAACAGACCGGCAATTCCATAGAAAGACATCACGATCCCTTGAGGGAAAAAAATTATTTGCTGAGACGGGAATAAGGATATGAGATTCCTACCAAGATAACTGGAAGTTCCAACCAATAAGAATCCTAGTGAGCCTAAAAAAAGGATACAGGCCCAACAGAAATTACTTGTTTTTCGAGACCCCGTTATAAGTTCTATCCATATACGTTCTGATCGCCAGTTCATACTCGATCTAGTTGCATTCTATTGGAATTGAGAGAATAAGCCAAATGAATTTGACTTTACTATTTTTTTTTGCTCCCGAAGTAACTCTCATCAACTAGCACTATTATGATGTAAACCATTAGGAGTAATTCATAGAATTGGTTAGATGTAAAATAATAACATCCCCTTCATATTCATATGGTCCCACTATGTATATATCTACATAACATGTAGATACATTGATTTTCTATTTCAGATCCGCCGATTTATTTATTTTTTTTTTAACAGCTATACCCGCATATACATGCATTATTCCACTAAATAGATATCCGTATTATGATCCAAGTCCAAGTGTTAAAATAAATTGATGAGATTTGGTCCTGGTCCCATCGGGCCTAAACAATCTTGTTTTTTTGAACATGAAGAGATAAAGACGCCATTGCAATTGCCGGAAATACTAGGCCCACTAAAGGCACAAAAATAGAGGGTAAGTTGAGATCTGTCATAGAATAGGTGCCTCGGTTTAATATTTGTACCTGTTATAAAGATATATTATGATTAAGTATATTCTAAGTATTATAAGTATATAATAAGTGCAAGGAATGCAGAACTAAATAAGTGTGCCTGTTCACCTTTCTACACGAAATATATGTATGATAATCCGCTTTATTATTCTCGTTCTCCTGTTCTTAATCCTCTAATAAAGAGTTTCTTACGAGTTCCCGAAGGATTCGTTAGAATCCGCTCCAAGGGGGATTTATGGTACAAAATGTGGGTTCTCGGGAAATATAGAAAGATGCAACACTTCAATTATAGATTTGAATTATTCTATATTCTATCTATTAATACGTAAGAAGGGAAGATGAAATTCTTTTTATTTTCATTTTTAGAATTCTATTCCACGAAAGTAAGAATTCACTCTCCTGTTGATGGAGGGTTCCTGATTACTAATCAGGAATAGAAATAGGAGAAAAGTACATTAGATCTGGAGAAAAAATGAAAAGTAATTATCGGAAACTTCTGATTTTTACTATAGAACCAAACTTATGTCACCAAAGAAAACTCCATTCTTCTTATTGTGACTTTGATTCCGATGAACTAAAGTTCGTTACAAATAGTTGAGCCTAGTGCTTTGAATTTTGATTCAAGGGAAAGAAACCGTGTAGATGAAATAACTCACTCAGAACACCTTTTAAAGGATTACGTGGTACGATTAGATCGAATAAGCCCTTCTGGAATAAATACTCAGCCACTTGTGACCCGTCGGGTACTGTCTTATTCAATGTTTGTTCAATTACTCTTTTACCCGCAAATGCAATGTAGGCGTTGGGTTCGGCAATAATGATATCTCCCAACATACCAAAACTGGCTGTTACTCCACCGGTTGTAGGGGATGTAAGGACTGATACATAGAATAACTT